ATTGGTTTTTCCCAGAGAGAGAAATGATCCCCTTTATTTGACCGATGGGTCCAACAAAAACAAACAATTACAATTAAATTAATATTTTTTACTATTTAAATATTAAAATTGAATAGAAAATCGAATTTAATAATAGAATTTAAATGTTAAGGTAATTTATTTAATTAAATTATAATGGATTTAATAGAAAGAATAAGAATAGAATTAAATAGTAATAGAATTTTCTAATTTATAATTAGAATTTCTAATCCTAAAATAATAAATAAACAAAAATAATAAATAAACAGAGAGTTCTTGTTCTTATTCGAAACGCCTCGTGATCTTTAACCAATTCTGCGCTTCAATATAATTACCAGGAGTAAGCGCTATAGCCTGTTTCCAATACTCAGCGGCTTGATCGAACCAAGCCTCCGCTATTTCAGAATCCCCCTGTCGAATGGCCTGTTCTCCCCGGTCGAAATAGGCGGTTCAATTCCTTTCCTTAGAACCGTACTTGAGAGTTTCCTACCTCATACGGCTCGGCAGTCAATTCTTTTGGTGTCCCATTTTTTTATCCTACCATATATCATATCCAATTGAATGAGATTTCTCATAGATCTATCGATTTGTCTCGGGTTAACCAAAAGGGGTTAATTACATGAGTTTCAAACTTTAATTTGGATTAAATTAATTTAATAATAAGTTTTATCTTTTCTCCCACCTTCAGAAAAATAAAGCATAGGCATTTCGGGACTATCGTCCGTTAGATTTTTCTGAAAGGTAACTATCTCGGTTTCATATCATATAGAAATTCATATAGAATCCTTGAAAAAGACTTCTTCCTCATAAAAAAGACTTACTGTCTTTGGGATCTGATGCTACACCGCTGCTCAATAACTTAGGGGATCGGCTCTATTACATAAGTTGATTCCTAATTTTTATCTCATATCATGACATAAATAAGCAGTTCGTATTTATTGTATCGGCCCCAAACCTCGCTAATTGATCTTTACGGCGCTTCCTCTATCAATTAGATCTTTTTTATCCATAGAATAAAGTATCTAGGCATATATATTTCTTCATATTTCGACTTCTATGAAGTTTATTTTTTTGTTACAGCTGATAAAAATCGTTTTTTGGACGATGCAATATGTAGAAAGCCTATTTTTTTTCTAGTATTTTATTTACTAGCGTATTTGCTCTTTCTTTCCTTTTTTTATTTCTATAGTGGAGATAGTCGCACGTAATGACAGATCACAGCCATATTATTAAAAGCTTGTGGTAAGAACGGGTTTCGTTCTAGTGCTCGAAAATAATATTCTAAAGCTTTTGTATGTTCTCCGTTACTTGTGTGGATAAGGCCTATGTTATAGAGTATATAACTTCGATCATAGGGATCAATTTCTAGTCGCATAGCTTCATAATAATTCTGTAAGGCCTCCGCATAATTTCCTTCGGATTGAGCCGACATCCGTTACGGTCGTCATTCGATTCAAAGAATTCTCCGTTCCAAAACCGTACATGAGATTTCCACCTCATACGGCTCCTCCTTTATGTGCATAATGAGAATAATCCATGGAATAAAAAAAGGTCGAAATATTGTCATTATGAACTGAGTGGGGCTAATGTTTTTACAAGAAATCTCTAGCCAACCCTCTTGCAAAAGATCTTTTCTTAATATCAAGCGTGTTCGTACTAGATAAAAAAGTAAACTTCAACAATTTCTTTGTTCTCAACGCTCCTTAATTTCCAGGAATTAGTCACTTCAACAATCTTCGATGGTTATATGGGTATCCAAAGTACGAACAAGATGGATGTTTGTTGTCCCAACCATTTCTCTTAGTTCCGATCCCGATAAAGAAAGGGAATCATTAATAACAAAGTTTTCGTGTTGTTGATTCCTAGGTGTAGTGCTTCTTCCTCTATGCCGCCTATTGGTACTAGTGTAGTAGGGTTGACCCACAATACAGACCCATAGGTGTAACCTTTCGCTCAATACTCGAATCAACAATTGAAGCATCTGAGGTTGCATTAATCGGGGATACACGACAGAAGGGATTGCTTTATTTTATTTAGAAACTTCACCTTCAACAAGCGTAGATTTCTTTTTTGTTTTCAATAGTCTTTTTTTTTTCTATTATGAATAATGTGTCTTTTTCCTAAGACTGAGAGGGGTAAAGTAAATAATAAATAAAGTAAAAAATATATAATAATAATCAAATCGCACCATCTCTGTAATAAGTAAATGCCTCTTTTTCTCCTGAAGTTGTCGGAATTATTCGTAATAAGATATTGGCTACAATTGAAAAGGTCTTATCAATAAAATTTCCATTTATCTGCGATCTAGGCATAGGTAGCAATCCATTCTATAACTCTTTTCATTACCCCTCGTGAGAAAATAAAACGATCTCACAAACAAAGGAAGTGTACAGTACGAAATAACATAAAAGCAGACCCATTCCATAAAAAAAAATTCTTCGAGCCGGGAGGCTAAAGAAAAAGTGATAAAAAAAAAAAGTGA